AGCCCTAGAGAATAAAATATTCTTTAATTGATTTACAAGACCAGTATTTTTTATAAATTACATGGGCTGTTTATTGTTATATAAACGTTTGAGGGCTATATAGAGCGCGGTTTTAATAATTCTTAATAAAATTTTTTATTTAATTCTTTTTGTTGAATAAAAGGTGCGGGTTTGGGATTTTAGGTTTTTTTAGGAGTGGTTTTTAGGTGGTAAATTTAGAAAGATTTGTTAATTAAGAAGTTTATTTTTTAAATGGTAAGATTTAAAGACCTGAATTTTATTTTAATAAATAAATAAGTAACAAGGAGTAGTTTAATTAAAAAATTTAGGTTTTGGAAATTTAAGATGCTTTAGGGTCTCCTTGAATGTTAAGAAATTTTTTATATTTACCTGTGTTTTTGTTTTTAGTAGGGTTTTGGATGTATATTTCTAAGCGAAAACATTTGATAAGAATACTAATTAGGTTAGAGTATGTAGTTTTATCAATTTTTTTTTTTTTAATTTTAGTTTCGGTTGTTATGGGATTTGAAGTTTATTTGAGTTTAGTTTTTTTAGTAGCCTCAGTGTGTGAGGGGAGATTAGGAGTGAGAATTTTAGTAGGGATAGTCCGTTCTTATAGTTCTGATTATTTAAGGGTTTTAAGAGTCTTAAAATGTTAAAGTTTTTATTGCTGAGGGTTATTATATTAATTATATCTAATATTTTAAGTTTTATATCTTATTTTTTTTACATAACTTTAGCTAGGATTTTTTGGCTTTTGATTTACAGGGAGGGTAAGGTGACACAAATTGGCTTTGGTTTTGATACTTTAAGGTGGTTTTTGATTTTGCTAACTTTTTGGGTAATTATGTTTATATTTATGGCGAGGCAGATGTTTGAAATTGATAATTATTTTAAAGGTAAGTTTTCTTTTGTTTTGATTTTAATATTTATTTTTCTTTTTTTGACTTTTAGTGGGTTAGATTTGATTTCTTTTTATATTTTTTTTGAAGGTTCTTTAATTCCTATTTATATGTTAATTATAGGTTGGGGTTACCAGCCTGAACGTTTACAAGCGGGGATTTATTTACTTTTGTATACTGTTTTTGCTTCTTTACCTTTGTTAATTTCTTTGTTTTATTTAGGAAAGAGTATAGGGGGTTATAGTTTTGTTTTATTAAAGAGAAATTTTTTATTTTTTAATTGGGTAAATTTATGATTTTTTTTTTCAATTTTTGCTTTTTTGGTGAAATTACCTGTTTTTTATTTTCATTTATGGCTTCCTAAGGCTCATGTGGAGGCTCCTGTCTCAGGTTCAATAATATTAGCTGGTGTTTTATTGAAGTTAGGTTGTTATGGTTTAATACGGCTTATACCTTTTTTTGAAGGTAGTGTTATATGTATAAGAAGGATGTTACTTTCTTTGGGTTTATTAGGGGGATTATTAGTAAGGTTTATTTGTTTACGACAGGTGGATTTGAAATCTTTAATTGCGTATTCTTCTGTTAGGCACATGGGATTGGCTTTGGCTGGGTTAGGTAGTTGAGGTCTTTGGGGTTTTAGTTCTTGTTTATATACATGTTTGGCGCATGGATTATGTTCTTCTGGACTTTTTTTTCTTTCTGGTGTTATTTATGAGCGTAGAGGTTCACGAAGAATTTTTATTAATAAGGGAATATTATTATTAATACCTTCTATGTCTTTTTGATGATTTATTTATTGTATTGGTAACATGGCAGCTCCTGTTGTTTTGAATTTAGTGGGAGAAGTTGGTTTATTAGGGAGAATTATGAGTTTTAGAAGTTTTACTTTAATTTTTCTTATAGCTTTTTCTTTTATAGGAGCTTGTTATAGCTTGTTTTTATTTTCAAGAATCCAGCACGGTAAAGTATTTACTGGTATTAATTCTTTATCTGATGGGGTAGTTCGGGAATATTTATTGCTTTATTTACATTTTTTTCCGTTATTTTTTTTAATTTTGGAGGTTGATATAATAAGGTTTTGTCTAAATAGTTTATGGAAAATATGAACTTGTGGAGTTTAAGATATAATATGTTTTATTTTAGGCAAGGGAGAATATTTAACCTAATAATTTAAAAAATTAAATTTTTGGAATTTAAGGTGTAAGGGATTTACTTAGGTTTATGGGACCCATAATTATTTTTACAGTTTGACATCTCACGTATTATTACGGTGCAGTTTACCTTGGTGAAGAATACCTTATTGTCATTAGATTAGTAATTGATGCTTTGGATTAATCCATTTATTGATTTTTTAATGAGGTTTTAAGGATTTAATTAAGGCTTGTTTATTTTCAGGTAATTTAGTTTAATAATTTTGAAAATATATATTTAAGGTTTATGTTATAAGATTTATTAATAGGAATAAATGTTGTACATGTAATTTATTTTGTGTTTAAGAAGAATCTATTTATTTCGGTGGATTTGTAAATGTTTTAATAATTAAGGGGGCGCGAAGAGTTTAGGTAATTATTTTTAGTTATTTTGACTTTGTTTAAAGATATTCTATTTTTTTTTGATTTTAGTTTTTATAAATTTTTATTTTGTTTGAATAATTGTAAAATATAAACTTTTAAGGTTTAAAATGTAGTAATTTACTTTGGATAGTGTTATTAATCAGTAGTTGAAATTTAATTTTTTTAGTGTTTGCTTTCTTTTCTTTTTTGTCTTTTTATATAAGAATTTATTTATTAAAAAGGTCTTTGGGTTTTTTTTTAAATTGGGTTGTTTTTTCTTGAGGAAGTTGCGATGTTAGGTTAATTTTTCTTTTTGATTGAGTCTCTTTAATATTTATTTCTTTTGTATTGTTAATTTCCGGCAGGGTGTTTTTTTATTCAGGGGAGTATATGGAGGGAGAGAAGGAGATAACCCGTTTTATTTTTCTTTTAAGGGGGTTTGTAAGTTCTATAATTTTATTAATTTTAAGGCCTAATTTAATTAGAATTTTGTTGGGATGGGATGGACTAGGTTTGGTTTCTTATTGTTTAGTAATCTATTATCAGAATTTTAATTCTTTGAATGCTGGGACTTTAACTGTTTTATCTAATCGAGTGGGGGATGTATTAATTTTGTTAGGAATTGTTTTAATAATTAACTTTGGAGATTGGAGATTTTTAGCTTGAATAGGGGATAGAAGTGTTTTAGGGTTTGTGAGATTTTTAATGGTTTTAGCTTCTTTAACTAAGAGGGCGCAGATTCCTTTTTCTGCTTGGCTTCCTGCAGCAATGGCAGCTCCTACTCCTGTTTCTTCTTTAGTTCACTCTTCCACTTTAGTTACTGCTGGGGTTTATTTAGTTATTCGGTTGGGCTGGGTTTATGATTTTTGGCTTAATGAAATGTTAATAATTCTTTCTGTTTTAACTATGTTTATAGCGGGCTTGGGGGCTAGATTTGAATTTGATCTAAAAAAGGTAATTGCTTTATCAACTTTAAGTCAGTTAGGGTTAATAATATTTAGAATTTCTTTAGGTTTAGTTAAATTTGCTTTATTTCATTTGTTAACTCATGCTTTGTTTAAAGCTTTGTTATTTATGAGGGCTGGCTGTATTATTCATAGTTATAAGGGTTGACAAGATTTACGGAGGATAGGGGGGGTGATGATCAGGTTGCCTTTTATAAGGGTTTGTTTTGTGATTTCTAATTTGGCTTTAAGGGGAATACCTTTTTTGGCAGGGTTCTATTCTAAGGATTTAATTTTAGAGCTTTCTTTAATAGGAGAGTTAAATTTTTTAAGGTTGATTATATTGTTTTTGTCCACGGGTTTAACCGTGTTTTATACTTTTCGTTTAATTTATTATGTAGTTCGGCGAAGCTATGTGATTAATGGGGTATCTAATATTAGAGATGGTTTTGGTATTATAGTAAAGTCTTGTGTTGGGTTAACTTTCTTTTCTATTGTATTTGGTTCTTTGTTAAATTGGTTGTTGGTAGATGTAGCAGTTGTGGTTTTAACTAGGGTTTTGAAAAATTTAACTTTATTGTCGTGTTTAAGGGGTTTATTAACAGGTGGGTTAATTTCTCAAAGATCCTATGTATTTAGTAAGGTAAAATTTTCTTTTGTAATTTGATTTAGGGGTAGGATATGATTTTTACCAATAATTTCTTCCTCTTCGTTAAGTGTTTTTCCTTTAAAAGGGGGGGCCAAGATGGAAGAATTAGGGGATAAAGGTTGGTTGGAGTTTATAGGAGGACAAGGGGTTAATTATTATTTAATACGTCTTTCAATGTTTATACAGTTTTTAAGGGCACAAAGATTAAAATTTTTTATTTTTGTTTTGTGGGCGGTTTTTAGAATTTTGTTTTTTTTTTAATTAAAATAGCTCAATGAGAGTTTTGTATTGAAGCTGCAAAGGTGGCTTTAAGGCCTTTTAATAAGATAAATTATTTAAGTTGTTGTATTAAATTTAGAATAATCTTGGGAAGATATAAAGACTTCTTTTTGTCAATGAAAATGAAACGTGTTATTTTATACACTACTAAGATTAAGGATTTTTTATTAAAGTGGGGCTTTCAAGCCTTCTTTTGATTGCAGGTCAAATATTTTTAAACTTCCACTCTTACTTAATTAAAGTACTTGTGAACTTATCTTATCATTAACAGTGATATTGCTTTATTAGCTATAACTAAAACATTTTATAATGAAGGTCAATTGACCAAGGATCGGGCCGAAACCGATTGCAAATTTTCGCTTTTCATTAATGAAATTCATTCTAAAGTTCTTTCTTTTCATTCATAGTAAAGGCCTAATGTGACTAATAAAAGAAATCTTCCACCAATTATTATTCAAGTTAGTGCAGGGGCGGAACTAGGTGCCAAACCTAAAGGAAGGAGAATAGAAATCTCAATATCAAAAATTAAGAAAATAATGGCGATTAAAAAAAACCGGATCGAGAAAGGTATTCGTGAAGTATTTTTAGGGTCAAAGCCGCATTCAAATGGGGAAGGTTTTTCTCGGTTAAAGGCAAGTTTTTTTGATAAAATAGAAGAAATTAAGATTAATATTGTGCTAATGAAAGTTGCTAGGGTGAATCTTATAATTAGTATTTTAATTACTTAATCTAAATATTAGACCTAAAGATTGGAAGTCTTTAATACTTTTTATACTAATTAAGTTATTTTAAGCTTAACCACCTCATCAGTAAACAGAGATGTAGAGGAATAATCATACTACGTCTACAAAGTGTCAATATCAGGCCGCGGCTTCAAATCCAAAATGGTGTTCTGGAGAGAAATGAAATTTCAGTATCCGGTAAAGGCAAATTATTAAGAACGTTGATCCAATGATTACGTGGAGGCCGTGGAATCCTGTGGCTACGAAGAAAGTAGTCCCGTAAATTGCTTCAGAGATTGAGAAAGATGCTTCTATATATTCGTAAGCTTGTAAAAAGGTAAAGTAAACTCCTAGAATAATAGTTAGGGCTAAGGCTTGGATTGCTTGAGTGTGATTTTTATTTATTAGAGCGTGGTGGGATCAGGTAATCGTAACTCCTGAGGATAAAAGAACTGCTGTGTTAAGGAGAGGAATCTGGAATGGGTTGAAAGGAGTGACTCCGGTAGGGGGCCACTGAGTTCCAATTTCTACTGAAGGGGCAAGGCTAGAGTGGAAAAAAGCTCAAAAAAAGGATAAAAAAAAGAAGATTTCAGATACAATAAAGAAAATTATTCCTCATCGTAAGTTAGTTACTACTAAAGGGTTATGGAATCCTTGTAATGTCCCTTCCCGTGAGATGTCTCGTCATCATTGGTAGGAGGATAATATAAGGATAATCAATCCTATAATAAGGATGTGTATAGAGTTGTTGTGAAATCAGTAAGCTAGCCCGGTAGTAAGGGATAGAGCTCCTACGGAGGCGGTTAATGGCCAAGGACTTAGCTCAACTAAATGAAAAGGATGGTGGGGGTAGGATGTCATTAGACTTCTCTTGCGTAGAGAGTTGTTAAAGTGGCGAATACATAAGCTTGGATAGTGGCTACTGCTGTTTCTAGTGTAAGAAGAGCGAATTGAGCGGCTGTGACGGATACTGAAATTATAATTCTTCTGTTAACTATTCTTTCTCCTAAAAGGATTAATAGAAGGTGTCCGGCAGTTAAGTTAGCTGCTAATCGAACTGCTAATGTGATAGGTCGGATAATATTTCTAATAGATTCAATTAATACTATGAATGGTATAAGGATTACAGGGGTTCCTAGAGGGACTAGGTGGGTGAACATGTGATTTGTGTTATTAATTCATCCGAATAATATAAAGGATGTTCAAATAGTTAAAGACAGAGTTAATGATACAACAATATGGGCTGTACTGGTGAAAGTATAAGGTATAAGGCCAAAGATATTATTAATTAAAATAAATATAAATAAAACATTAAATAGAATAATATTTTTGTAGCTTTTAAAGAGGGGAATGAATTCTTTAGTTAAATATAAAGGGATTTTAAGGATTAAGATTGATGATTTTGAGGAGGATAATCAGAATAAAGGAAGTATTCTAACTAAAAAAATTAATGATCTGGCTCAATTTATTTGTAAATTAATATTAGAAGATATAGGGTCAAAGGATGAAAATAAGTTAGTTATCATATTCAGGTAGTTTTTGTAAGAATTTTTCTTGTTGAGATAAATTTTGGGGCCGATGTTAAGGTGTTGAAATAAATAATGGAAGTTAAGATTAGAATTAGTAAAAGGTTTATTAATATAATTAGAGCTCATATAATAGGGGCCATGTGAGGGATAGAGAATTGTCTAAGGACTATTTTAGCATGACAAGCTAATGTTATATAAATTTAACTAAATCTTCTTAAAATTGATTAGTTAAATATATTATTCATAATTATTAACTCAGTTTAAAAAGGAGTTTATGGAAACTCTTTCTACTACGATAGGTATAAATCTATGGTTGGCTCCACAGATTTCTGAGCATTGTCCAAAGAATAATCCAGGCCGGTTAATTAAAAAGGTAAGTTGGTTTAAACGGCCTGGAACAGCATCTGTTTTGATTCTTAGGGCTGGCACTGTTCAAGAGTGGATTACATCAGTTGAAGAAATTAGGATTCGAATGTAGGTATTAAAGGGGATAATTATTCGATTATCTACTTCGATTAATCGGAATCCATTTTTTTCTAAATCTTTAGTGGGGATTATATAAGAGTCAAATTCGATATTAATAAAATCTGAGTATTCATAAGATCAATATCATTGATGTCCTATAGATTTAATAGTTAAAGAAGGCCTATCATACTCGTCTAATAGGTAGAGTAGATGGAGGGAAGGGAGAGCAATAAAAATCAGTATAAAAGCTGGGGCAAGTGTTCAAATAATTTCAATAAGGTGACCTTCCAGTAAAAATCGGTCTAAGAATTGGTTAGTGAATATAGTAAAAATAACATAGGCTACTAAGGTTGTAACAAGAGTTAAAATTAGTATTGAATGGTCATGGAATATAATTAATTCTTCTATTAATGGGGAGGCGCTATCTTGTAATCCAAGTTGAGATCAAGTTGACATTAGAAATAGAAAATTTTAAAGAAAGGAGTTAAACCTTTATGAGCGGATCTTAAGCCCGCGGCACTAATCTGCCACTTTAAATATGGTCGAGGGGAGTGAGGTAAATTTTTTATAGCGAATTGGGGGAGTTCGTTATATCTGTGATAGTGGGGGGGGGTAACGTGTGCTCATTCTAGATTTGAGGATAGGTTTTTTGAAAAAATTACAGGTCGTTGTGCAATTATTGCTTCTCATAAAATAAAAATAAATCCTAAAGTTCTAACTATGGAAAGGGTAGCTCCTAAGGAGGAAATTACATTTCATGATGTGTAGGCATCAGGGTAATCTGAATAACGTCGCGGTATCCCTGCTAATCCTAAAAAATGTTGAGGGAAAAATGTTAAATTAACTCCAATAAATATTGTAAAGAAGTGAATTTTTAATCATTTGGGTTTTATTGTAATTCCTGTAAATAAGGGGAATCAGTATACTGCTCCTGCTAAAATTCCAAATACTGCTCCTATCGAAAGAACGTAATGGAAGTGCGCTACTACGTAATAAGTGTCATGTAGAACAATATCTAAAGAAGAGTTGGCTAAAACAACTCCTGTTACTCCTCCAATAGTGAATAGGAAGAGGAAACCTAAGGCCCAAAGAAGGGGGGGGCTATAGGAAAATTGGGCGCCGTGTAAAGTTCCTAGCCATCTAAATACTTTAATTCCTGTTGGTACTGCAATTACTATAGTGGCAGAGGTAAAGTAAGCTCGAGTATCTACGTCTATCCCTACTGTAAATATATGGTGAGCTCAAACTACGAATCCCAGAATACCAATTGCAATTATAGCGTAAATTATTCCTAGGGACCCGAAGGATTCTTTTTTTCCTCTTTCTCTTGCCATAATATGTGAAATTATCCCAAAAGCTGGTAAAATAAGAATGTAAACTTCTGGGTGCCCAAAAAATCAGAATAAGTGTTGGTAAAGGATAGGGTCTCCTCCCCCTGTTGGGTCAAAGAATGAGGTGTTAAGGTTTCGATCAGTTAAAAGTATAGTTAGTGCTCCTGCGAAAATAGGTAAAGATAATAGGAGAAGAATTACTGTGACGAATACTCTTCAAACAAATAAAGGGAGGCGATCAAATGTTATTGTTTCGGGTCGTATGTTAATGATAGTAGATATGAAATTAATGGCCCCTAAAATTGAAGAGGCTCCTGCTAAGTGAAGGGAGAAAATAGTTAAGTCAACTGCGGCCCCTGAGTGTGCGATATTTCTAGCTAAGGGAGGATATACAGTTCATCCGGTTCCGGATCCTGCCTCTACTAGGGATCTTCTAATTAAAAGTATAAGGGAGGGAGGAAGAAGTCAAAATCTTATATTATTAAGTCGAGGGAAGGCCATGTCTGGGGCTCCTAATATTAAAGGGAGAAGTCAATTTCCAAATCCTCCAATTATAATTGGTATTACTATAAAAAAAATTATTACAAATGCGTGGGCAGTTACAATTACATTATAAATCTGATCATCGCCGATCAGTCTGCCTGGTTGTCCTAGTTCTACACGGACTAACATTCTAAGGGCTGTCCCCACTATGGCGGATCAAGCTCCAAAGATTAAGTATAGAGTTCCAATATCTTTATGGTTTGTTGAAAAAAATCATTGTCGCGATTTATAAAAAGAGGTATATTAATGGACTGAGTCTTAAAATTGAAATTAAGGTTATAATTCTTAAAAGAGTTATTTTTTTATTTGTCTCTTTATGGTTTCATAGTAATTCTGGGTTGTATAAAGTGAAGGCTCTAAAGCATAAACGTGTATAAAAATAAAGGGTAATAAGTCTTGAAATAATTAATGTTATTAAGATAGGAGAGTTTTTGCTTAAGGTTAAAATAGCAGCTCATTTAGGTAAGAAACCCAATATAGGGGGTATACCTCCTATTGATAGGAGATTAATAAAAATTATAATTTTTTTTCTTGTATTATTTAGGTGAATTAACTGTGAGAAATAATTTAAAGATAGGGTGAGAAATGAGGTACAAAGGATAATTCTTATAATTCTATAAATTAAAAAATAAGTTAATCAGACTTCATTATTTATATATATAATTGAGTTTATCCAACCTAAGTGGGAGATAGATGAGAATCTTAAGATTTTTCGTAGAGATGTTTGGTTTAACCCCCTTACAGCTCCTGTGAGAGCAGATGTTAAAGATAATAGGATTAAAGTAGAGGGGTTAAATAACATAGATATAATAATTAAAGGGGAGATTTTTTGTCAAGTGAGGAGAATTATAGAGTTAATTCAATTAAGTCCTTCTATAGTTTCAGGAAATCAGAAGTGGAAGGGAGCCATTCCAAGTTTTATCCTTAATGCTAAAGTGATTATGACTCTAGGAATAAAAGAAAGAGTATTTCTTGAATATAAAATAAATATTAAAGAAGATAATAGAATGATTGCAGAGGCTATGGTTTGAACTAGGAAATATTTTACGGCGGCTTCTCTTCTTTTCTTGTTTTGGTCCAAGTTGATAATTATTGGGATAAAAGATATAAGGTTAATTTCTAGCCCTAATCAAACCCCAAAAATTGAAGAAGAGGAAATTGAAACCATAGTTCCAAAGATTAAAAAATAAATATAAATTAAGGGGGGCAGGAATAAATTGATAAAACATTAAATTTTTAAGTTTAATTAAAACTGGGGGGGGGGGCCGGCAATTAATGTTTATCTCTAGTTTTGAGGCTCGGGTCTGTAAATTTTTAAAGTGGAGGGTATAGGATGGAAATAAGTTTTTTTGGTTTATATCGAAGAGGGGAAGGATTAATATATTTTTGGTGAGTGTGTAAATATGTTTAGGATTTTGGGTGATTTGTAAATAATAGAGTTTAAAATATTTAACATTTGAATCTTAGTTTCAATTACAGCTTTGAAGGCTATTAGTTTTTTTAACTTAAAATGTTTAAGGGTTTTATTTTTCGAGTTGAATCTTTAGTTAATTTTGTTAAGTGATATTTACTTTATTTAGAGTTTATAATGGAGAGTTTTAAGTTGGGGTTAGAGAAAAGTTTTTTTTGGAGGGGCCGGTTAACAAGGTTTAAGAATGAATTATTGTGTTTAATTTTTATTAAATTCTTTATTTAGGGTAGGGAACTGGGTTTGGATGTTTTGAATAGGAAGCGTATATAAGTTAGAATTTGGAAGGTATAGTATTTACAAGTTATTTGATTCTAATAATTATACATTCTCAAAATTTTAAGGTTATTTTTTTAAGTTAAATTGGTTTATTAAATTTTTAATAACTTAAATAGTTTTTTAGATGAAGGAGGGTATCATGAGAGTAAATGTATGTAAATTAGAAGTTAAGATTAAAGGTTATTGGTAATAAATATTTAGTTGGGTATAAATTGGTTAATTTGGTTTAAAATTTAATAATTTTGGTAAAGATCGTTGAGGTCCGTGTTGTTTTTTTAGTTATTTGTATGTTTTATATGTTAGTCAAATCTTGGATAGGAGATATTTTCAGTAGGGAGTATTAATTAATGAAGGAGGTTTTAATTAGGAATACATGTTAGAGACGGAAAATGGCGTGCCAGCAGCCGCGGTTATACGTAAGTCTCAAATTAAAATTATTTTATGGAGTTTTAGTTTAGCGGGAAGAAATTGTTTTGAAAATTTTTATAGGTAGAATTTTAAATTTTTGTAAATGATTTATGGCTAAGTTTGTAAATTATTTTTTAAACCAGGATTAGATACCCTGTTATTAATTTTTATTAAATTCTGGACTAGTAAATTTTTAGAAATTTAACGGATTTGGCGGCAAAATAGCCCTTCTAGAGGAACCTGCCCTGTGAACGATGGACCACGAGTTACCTTACTTTTATTAGTAATCAGTTTGTATACCGCTGTTGTTAGTTAGTTTCTTTAGAAAACTTTCTTAAATGGAAAATCCATTTACTTCAAGTAAAGGTGCAGCTTATATAAAAGATAGAGGTGGGTTACAATTAATTAGAATAATTACGGATGCCAGGTTGAAAAATTTGGTTAAAGGTGGATTTAGAAGTAAATTTATAAGGGAATTGATATGAGCACTGTTTTGTGTACACACCGCCCGTCGCTCTCACTGAAAATGAGATAAGTCGTAACAAGGTAAGTGTAATGGAAATTGTACTTGTGGAGATGAGCTGGTTTAGCGTTTCAGTTACATTGAATAAGGGCTTGTTAATTAATAAGATCTCTAATTTATAGTACATAGTTATAATTTGAATTTATAAAGGAATTTTATTGTTTGGAGTAGATTTATGAAATGAGTTTTTTACTATAGTGTATAAGTACTGTGAAGGAAATTATGAAATAATTGAAAATTTAATATCAAATAAGTACTTTTGATAAAGGTACCTTTTGTATCAGGGATTATTAAAGTTTTATTTTTATAAGTAATTCTCGAAAATAAAAGATTTAATAGATTAAAGTGGTTTTTGTGTCAAAAAAATCAAATATAGTTTATTAGGGGTGAGATGTGATTCGATTTTATTAATATCTAGTAGACTTTGAGTGAAATTTAGTTTAAAAAGTTGAGAGCGAAATTAATTTGTTTAAATTTTGCTTTAAGATTTTTTTATTTTTTAGGGGTTGAGCTCTAAGGATTTTTAATAATTTTTCAGAAAATTGTTTTTGAATTAGGCTTAGAATTAGCTATCTGAAAGTTTTATAAGATAGGGAATTAAGTAAGTTATTTAATTAAGTTTTAAAATTTAAATGTCTAAATTCTCGAATGAGATGAGATTAGAAATAATGATAGTATTAGTAGATTTAAGAAAAAATTTGGGAGTTAATTTTTAGATTTTCTTGAAATTTTTTTATTTTAATAATATGTCAAAAGAACTCGGCAAATGGAATTTCCGAATGTTTAACAAAAACATTTCCTCTTTTTAGGGAGGTAAGGCCTGCTCACTGATTTTTAAAGAGCCGCAGTATTTTGACTGTGCAAAGGTAGCATAATCATTAGTCTTTTAATAGGAGGCTGGAATGAATGGCTAAACGAGAAATTGACTTTTTTTGGCATAAAGTTTGAATTTAATTTTTTAGTGAAAAAGCTAAAATTTTCTAAAAAGACGAGAAGACCCTAGAGAGTTTTATTTTTTATCAAAATAAAAATTTTTGGTTTTTATAGTTTTGATTTTGTGTAAAAATTTTGTTGGGGTGACATTGAGATAAGAGAAACTCTTTATAAAAGAAAACTTTAATGGAAGTGAAATTTATTGATCCTTTATAAAGGATTAAAAGTGAAATTACCTTAGGGATAACAGCGTAATCTTTTTTGAGAGTTCTAATCGACAAAAAGGTTTGCGACCTCGATGTTGGATTAAATTTTAGGCAAGGTGTAGCCGCTTTGTTTTTAGGTCTGTTCGACCTATAGTAATTTACATGATCTGAGTTCAGACCGGCGTGAGCCAGGTTGGTTTCTATCTTTTAGATTTAGGGAGTGGGTTTAGTACGAAAGGATTGACCTATTGTAATCATTATTTAAAAACATTTGAGTATCATTAAATTTTATAAATAAGTTTGGCAGAATATATGTATTAGACTTAGAATCTAAAAATGAGAATTAAAGTTTCTTAGCTTATAGTGATTTTTTTTTATTATTTATTATTGTTAGTTTGTGTATTAATTTCTGTGGCTTTTGTTACTTTGTTAGAGCGTAAGGTCTTAGGTTATATCCAAATTCGTAAAGGTCCTAGGAAAGTAGGCTTGTTTGGGATTTTGCAGCCTTTTTCTGATGCAATTAAGTTGTTTACCAAGGAGCAGACTTGGTCTTTTGTTTCTAATTTTTTTCTTTATTTTTTTTCTCCGGTTTTTATATTTTTTATGGCTCTCTTTTTGTGGGTTTTAATGCCTTACAGGGTTGGATTTTTTGATTTTGAGCTCGGGTTTTTTTTCTTTTTGTGTATTATTAGGTTGGGAGTTTATCCTATAATAATTGCTGGGTGGTCTTCTAATTCTAAGTATGCTTTATTAGGCAGATTACGGGCTGTGGCTCAAACTATTTCTTATGAAGTGAGGTTGGCTTTGGTTTTATTATCTTTAATAATTTTTTTAGGAGATTATAGTCTTTACGTTTTTATTGAATTTCAAACGTCTTTTTATTTAATTTTTTTTTTTTATATATTATCTTTAATTTGGATTGTTTCTTGTTTGGCGGAGATGAATCGGACTCCTTTTGATTTTGCTGAAGGGGAATCTGAATTAGTTTCTGGTTTTAATGTGGAGTATAGTGGAGGGGGTTTTGCTTTGCTTTTTTTAGGGGAGTATTCAATAATTATTTTAATGAGGAGGATTACAGTAATTTTATTTTTTGGAGGGGATTTGAGTTTTGTATTTTTTTTAAAAGTTTGTAGTTTGGTTTTTTTAGTTCTATGGCTTCGTGGAACTTTTCCTCGTTATCGATATGATAAATTAATAAATTTGGCCTGGAAAAGAATTTTGCCTTTTACTTTACATTGTTTATTTATGTATATAGGGTTTAAGGTTTTATTAGAGTAAGGATGTATGTATTTTAGGATGAAGTTTTCCTTGAAAGATATTGTTTATAGGGATAAAAGCGTAATTTAGCTTATCTTTTTTTAGTAATGAAGGTTTTTAATATATTTTTATTTTATCAAAATGGGTTAGGTTTTTGATCTTTTTATTTTAAGTAATATATTTTACGTTAGGTTAATAATCTTGTAAGGGTTATTTAAGTTAATTTGAAGATAACTTTTTTAGGAGGCTTAAGTTAATTATGAAATTTTATTTTGAGTATAGGGGGTAAAGAGTGGCTGAGTTTTAAGGTGTTAGATTGTAAATCTAGTTACGAAGTATTTCTTCTTCTTTAAATTTGTTTATTATGTTTAACAGTTGGTGTATAGGCACTTTTTAATTTGACTGAGAAGGGAATAGTGTAATTCTATTACTGTTAAATGGTTTTAGTAGTATAGTTTTTGAAAAATTATATCTTGCAAAGATAGGGAGACCTTGAGGTTGCTACTTATAGATTTTAATACATGTTGTAGCTTAATTTAAAGCATTAAATTTTTAATTTAAGGATAAGATATTCTTTTGCGTGAGTTATGTGTGATTATTAGAAAAAACGTTATTAATTGGTGATTTTTGAAGTAAAGGCTTTTAAATTTTCTTTTTAAAACTAAATGGGTTTGAAATTTTTTTGAAACATTTATCCTTAGTTAATTTTTTTGATAGTTAAATTAATCTTATGTCTAAAGGCAAAATGGAGGGCGTGCGTGGATTAAAGGATTTAGGGGGGGGGCTGCTCTTTAATAAAGAAGGGGCTTGTATTTAAAGTTATTGATTATAGAATTTAAGATTTCTTTGGGGAAAAGGGGAGGTTTAATTAGGAAAACAATTAAGTGAATTATAAAGGTATTAAAAATATATGCGTAGATTAAAATATGAGTTTTTTGATAGTGTTGGATTTGTATTTTTCTCCAAGGGGGTTTAACATGGATTTGAGGAATTTTCCTTGGTGTAAATTAGTGAATCTTATTTAGTAAAGGTTTTATTTTACATTATTTTAGTATGAAGTTTTTTGAAAAGAATCAATGTTTGATGGATTTAAAAGTTTGGTTTGTAATAAAGGTTAAAGTCGTTCGTCTTACATTTTCTATTCTATCAAAGAAATTTATATCTTTAACATTTTATATTTTACGGCAGGTGCATAAATTAATTAGGTTTTATTTTAAGTAATTTAAGATAATTTTTTTTATAGGGAAGGTTTTTTGTTTATAATAAGCTTTGAGTAATTTTCTTTAGTAAAAATTAATTACTGAATTTGATTTAGGGAAGGTTTTTGTTTTACATTGTTTAATTATATAGGTTTTGTTAAATTAAATATTAGTAGATTTTAGATTTGAAGCTTTTAAAAAGAAGTATTGTTTACTATCGTTGGGGTATGAGCCCAAAAGCTTAATTTAGCTTATCTTTTTTAATAAGGGTAAGGCCCGTCTTACATTTTTTACTCTATCAAAGTAATTCATTTATCTGACACCTTATTTTAAGTTATTTTACGGTAGGTTTAAAACAACTTAATAGAGTTTTTATTAAAAATTAACTTTTTTTTGGAGGTGGAAAGTCAGTATTAAGGTTGTTGCTTATATATTTTATAGTAGCTTAATTTAAGGGGAATTTTTATGTTTTATTAGGAAAAAATGTTACTTATTAGCAATTTTTAGAGTTAGAAGCTCTTATATTTCATTTTCGAAACTATTAAAGGATTCGAACCTTTATTAAATGTTTTCAAAACACATACTTTCCAGTCAGTTAAATAGTTTATTTTTTGATAATTAGCCAATCTCATAATTGGTTGGCTAAGGGGGATATGATAAAGAAAAGGAAGTAGGAGGTTGTGAGAATTTGGCCAATTAAAATATAAGGGTCTTCTACTGGTATCCCCCCAATTCATGTTAGGAGACTAGTAGTGGAGATGAATCTCCAGAATAATAACTTTGAGATAGGGTAGAATGTAGAAGCTCGGAAATTTCTTTTTTGTGAGAATGGAAGGATTCTAATAATAGCGATGGATAGGACTAGGGCTAATACTCCTCCTAATTTGTTAGGAATTGATCGTAGGATGGCGTAAGCGAATAGGAAATATCATTCGGGTTTAATATGTTCAGGGGTTACTATAGGATTGGCAGGGATGAAGTTGTCAGGGTCTCCTAATAAAAATGGGGCTTGCAATGAAATTAAAATTAAAATTAAAGTCATAATTAAAAATCCAAGGATGTCTTTGAATGTGAAATATGGGTGGAATGGAATTTTGTCTATGTTTCTATTAATTCCAAGGGGGTTATTAGATCCTGTTTGGTGAAGAAATAATAAGTGAATTGCAGCCATGGCTGCAATTATAAATGGAAAAAGAAAGTGAAAGGCGAAGAATCGTGTGAGTGTGGCATTGTCTACAGCGAATCCTCCTCAAATTCACAATACTAAATCTGGCCCCAGGTAAGGAATAGAGGAGAATAAACCAGTAATTACTGTTGCTCCTCAGAATGATATTTGTCCTCATGGTAGGACATATCCTACGAATGCGGTGGCTATTGTCAAGAAAAGAATTAGGACACCGGAAAGTCAGGTTAATATTATTTTATAAGACCCGTAATAAATTCCTCGGGATACATGAAAGTAAATGCAAATGAAAAATATAGATGCTCCATTGGCGTGAAGGGTTCGCATGATTCACCCTCTGTTTACATCTCGTATAATATGGATTACAGAATTATAGGCTGTAGTAATATCTGAGGTGAAGTGTATAGCTAAAAATAATCCGGTAATAATTTGTGTAATTAAACATAGGCCTAAAAGTGACCCGAAGTTTCATAAGTAAGAGATATTAGAGGGGGAGGGCAGGTCAATTATTAAGTTATTTAAGATTTTTAAAAGGGGATGGGTTTTTCGTAAAGGTTTTGACATTTTTAAAAGATGCGGAGGGGCCCTTGATTTATTTTTGTAATTTTTACTACTACGAGTAAGGTGAGGATAATATAAGTTGCTATCAGTAGGGTAATAGGGAAGATCGGAGTTGTGAAGGGTTTTAAAATTATAGCGTTAATAAATTGGCTGTTTTCTTCTATTTTTCTTTCAGTGCTTAAATTTTGTTTTGCGGTTTTTATAAATAAAGGAATAATTAATGCGGTAAAGGGGATAATTAATACTATTTTAAAATTAGGTTTAAATATTTCGTTAGCGGCAATGTTTGACATATATATAAAAAGAATTAATATACCTCCTAGGAAAATAAGAATTAATGTGTAAGAGAATCATGGAAATTGAGTTAAATAGAAAATTGTAATTGCGATGATTAAGGTTTGAATAATTAAGGCGAAAATTATTGACAGAGGGTGAAATATGAATAGGAAGAGTAGATTAATAAGGAATATTAAAGATAGTAATGTGTTTAGTAAAAT